TAATGGGATGCCCTAATATGGTACAAAATTTCGCTTTAGCCAATGATCTAATTATAGGAATAATTGGAACTTTTGTATCAAGCTTTTTCATAACATTTTCTATTAGAAATGAATTTTCCAGCATTTGACTCCGTACCACTGAAGGATTTCGCCGTACACTGGAAAAATAACCCAAAAAGTAGAATGAATGCTCGGATAATTGGTTTATATGGATCCGTCCTGGTTGAGACCAAACATAAAAATGACATTGCCATAAATTGATAAGATAGTATTTCCATTTATTCATCACAAGAGGGGTATTCTTTGAAGCCAGAATGGATTCTCCTTTATATCGAGCATAATGAATGAAAGGGTCCTTGAAAAACCATAAGGTAGACAGAAAATCCTTAGGAAAGACTTTTACAAGATATTCCATTTTTCCATAGAAATAGATTCGCTCAAAAAGGACTACCGAAGATGTTAATTGTAAATGAGAAGATTTGTTACGGAGAAAAAGGAAGATAGATTCGTATTCACATAGATAAAAATTATATAGAAACAAGAAGAATCTTGGATTCCTGTTTGAAAAAGTAGAAATCGATTTTTTTGAAGTAATAAGAATGTTCCAATTACAATACTCGTGAAGAAAGAGCTTTAAGAAATGAAAAGAAGAGGCATCTTTCACCCAGTAACGAAGGGTTTGAACCAAAATTTCCAGATGGATAGGGTAAGGTATTCGTATATCTGACACATAATTTAAATATGGAAATTGATCCTCAAAAAAAGGAAATATTGAATGAATTGATTGTAAATTATAAGATTTTACGATTTTTGCCTCCTCTAAGAAAGAGATTAATCGTAGGGAAAATGGAATTTCCAGAATGACGGCAAACCCCTCGGATATTATTTGAGAATATAAATTCTTGTTGTACCCACAAAATTTATTTTTGTTCGAATCATTAGCAGAAATAATCAAATGATTATGTTGAGACATTCGAGTAATTAAACGTTTTACAATTAGTAAACTAGATTTTTTGTCAGAACCTATATTTTCCATCAAAATGGAACTATTTAAACCATGATCATAAGCAAGTGCATAAATATATTCCCGAAAGATAAGTGGGTATAGGAGGTCATATTGCTGAAACCTATTTAGTTCTAAATATACTTGAAATTCCTCCATTTTTGAAAATTCAATTTGAGACAGGGATAGGGGATTTATTGGGTTCTCAAATGATACATAGTGCGATCCAGTCAAAACAGGGTATTCTATTATAGTAAAAAAGTGAAAAACGAATAGATACCTCGAAAACAAGTAAAACTCATCAACGGACTCTCTCTCCTCGTTTTTTTCGATCTAATTGTTTTATGTTCATTCTAGAATAACAATAGAGTTCGAAATCCTTTATTTTCTCAACCCAATCGCTCTTTTGATTTTGGAAAAAAAATATCTTTATCAATATACTCTTTCTTCTACACATTTAGCGCCACCCCATAATGGAGAATAGTTAATAGTTAGGACTCATAAAAAAAATCAATAATCCATTTTATTTTCATAGGAAAAGCTTTTCCCACATCAAGCACTAATCTATTTTTAACGTCAAATTAGATCGGGTAATCATTCAAATTAAAAAATGAAAGCTCGTTGCTTTTTGTTTCCCTATAATTGGAGCCGCCAAGCTCTATCCATTTATTAATTCAACCCAACTTTGATTTTTTGTTCCGAACCAAGAATTCAAACAAAGGTTTGGATCGGATCCAATAAGAATGAAATATTCTTCGAACTCTCCATTGATACGACATGCTACTTTTTCCATTCATTCCTTTCTGGATCAGTCGTCGTCTTACAAACTCTATCGCTGGTATGAACGAAGCCATTGCTTCATAAAAATGTGTAAAAAATCGAGTCGCACTTAAAAGCCGAGTACTCTACCATTGAGTTAGCAACCCGAATGAAACTAATATTAAAAAAAACTAATAAAATCGAATGTGTAGATACAATAGCAATCAAAAAAAGATGGAATTGTATAATAAAAAAATCCTATGGATATGGAACGGAAATAAAAAAATCCGTTTATTCACGATCGGATTATATTTGTTTGATACACTGTTGTCAATATTAATATTAATGTAGAGAAAAAACTACAATGGAGAAAACAAAAGAATTATAAACTTTTAAATAGTAACTAACAATTTCATAAATGCCAATTGAAATTCCATTTTATTTAATTAATGTTAATAATAACAAAGTTCGTTTGTAAATTAGAATAAAAAAATTCGAATACGAAAATCTATTATAATACTAATAACTAATAATAAAATAAATAAAAAATAAATAAAATAAATAAAAAATAAATAAATAAAAAACAAACAATTATGTTGAATTGGCACTACAAAACTAATCGACATAGATCCAAAAGGGTGTATGCGAAAATGAAGGAAAAAGGGGTAGAGATCCGATTTATTCAATCAATTAATATTAATTAATAATTGAATCAATACAATCTAAATATGGACTAAACAATTAACCTAACCCCCGTTTTTATTTCTTCAGAGAATTCCAATGAAAACCACCTCATTGAGAGTAATGTATTTATAAACCCAATTACCTGATTTATTGATTTGCTCTTTTTTTTCTATCCGTTTTCTATTAATTTATATCAAAAAAAATCGATTTTTGTGGTTGTAGAAAACAGCATTCTTATAGTATAGCAATAATAAATGAAAAAAATGAGGTATGAATAGATAGCGGGGGGATAAGAGAGATAAAGGGTTATATAAATATATATACAAGTTATCCACACCCTCTTTTGTTTATTATTTCATTAATTGAATTTCGTTTGTTGATTAGGGCAAAGTTCGATAAAAACACCCGCCCTTTTTGAAATATCCTGAACAGTTCCTGTAGGTTGAGCGCCCTTTTCAAGGAAATCGAGAATAACAGGAATATTTAAATAGGTTTGATTCTTTATCGGATCATAAAAACCCACTTTCCGAAGATCTCTTCCCTCTCGTCGGGATCGAATATCAATTGCAACAATTCGATAAACGGCTCATTGGGATAGATGTATGGAGATGAACAATACACCCCCCCTAGAAACGTATAAGAAGTTTTCTCCTCGTACGGCTCGAGAAAATTAGATGATGCCTATGGGATATAATATAATTATGAATTTGGATGTCAAATAGATCCATAAAATCAAAAAATCAATTCGATTATAATTTATAAGTACTTTTTTTCTTATTCTTTTTCTTTCCCGAAAAAAAAAATCACTCGTATTTGCAAACTCATAACTCAAGTTGGATAACTCTCAAATAACTCAAAACCTTTAAGTATTTCATTTATTGAGCGGTCTCTATCCCGTTTTTTGTCTATCTTCTTTAGAATCGAATCTATTTTTTTTTATTCTTCATTCTGATAGAGTTGTTGAGACAATTTAAAATGGTATTTACTTGTTCCAGGATCCCTTAGATTTTCCTTGAATCGTTGGGTTTAGACATTACTTCGGGGATTTTTAATCGTTTCAAAAATGGCAGCAACATACCATTTTTTCTTTCTATCAAAGAATCATAGAAATGGATAATGGATTCCCGCAGATACACTTTTGATCGAAATCGTTTTACCAATTCCAACAAATTTTACTTGAATTCATTTTTATTTTGAAACTTGCTCGAATTGGATCCTTTCGATTTCTATATATATTTTCGATTTCTATATATATATAGATAGATAATATATTTACGAAGTTGTTCGAATTTATTAATTTTCACTAACCCTAGATACTTGCTCCTGAAAAATGAATCAACTCGAGCTCCATCATGTACTATTACTATTTACATCATCAACTCCCCAAAAAAAACGAGTTCGATATGGAACAGAACAAACGATGTCGAGCCAAGAGCACCCTCATTTCTATATACTAATTTCTATATAATATAAAAATAGTGGATTAAGAATCCACAGCTAATTGAATCATGTCTTTCAAGTCGCACGTTGCTTTCTACCACATCGTTTCAAACGAAGTTTTACCATAACATTTCTCTGGTTTGGAGCCAGTATGTAATTATGAAATCATGAATAGTCGTTGATTCAGTCGATACATAGAAATCTATACGTTTTCTGAATGGGTAATTTCTAAAGAAAATAAAGAAGTCTCATCAAAAATTCAAATTAAATCGATATTTTTTTGTATGACTGGAATTTCTATTTATTTATTTTTTTATTTTTTTAACATATAAAATATTCTATTTAATAACATGAATAGAAATAAATAAGTTTAAATAAGTTCTTTTTGAATATACATCTTAAAAGTAACTCAATTTAGAGACGGATCATTAAAAATAAGAAAAAAGAATCACACTTTAGCCAATATTATAGATTATAGATTGTTAAACCGAAAGTTTCTCAAAAAAGGGCAATCTTTATTCTAATAGAATATTTGTACTCTCATATGATATCTAGATATATATATATAGATATAGATATATCATGCATGGATATGCTCTGGGACGGAAGGATTCGAACCTCCGAATAGCGGGACCAAAACCCGTTGCCTTACCGCTTGGCCACGCCCCATTTCTAATTTCTATTCGACACTAATAAACACTAATATTAGTCTAATATTAGTATTGGTTGTTCGTCAATTCCAGTTCAAATATCGAAATATCTATATCGATAGAATGTTGCGAGGCTTTTGATATGTGTAGATATAGAATTAAACGGAAATTCTTGATCATTACATAGAATGCAATTAAGATATTGTATGAAAGTATGATTTCTTATATTCTATCTTAAAGAACAAAATGTTTGCTATGCTTATGCTTAATATCTTTAGTTTGGTCTGTATTTGTATTAACTCTGCCCTTTATTCAAGTAGTTTTTTATTCGCGAAATTACCGGAAGCCTACGCTTTTTTGAATCCAATTGTAGATATTATGCCAGTAATACCTCTATTCTTTTTTCTCTTAGCTTTTGTTTGGCAAGCTGCTGTAAGTTTTCGATAAGATCTTTAATTTTTATACTATCTTAGACTCTTAGAAAAATTCATAATTTATTCGAAAAAAAAAATTCTAACATTCTAACAATTGATAAGATCAGATAAGTCTTACAGTATGAATCCTCAATTCAAATATTGAAATTTTTTTATACCCAAGAAAAAGCTGGACCATCTCATTTCATCATTCTTACCCCCCTTTCCATTGAAAATGAAAAAAAATTCGATTTGAGTCCCCCACCTTCATTGTGGGTATGAAAATTTTTATAATAAAGGACTCGGCTCTTATTACAAATAAATTTATGAAAATTCCTTTCTATTATATTTCTCGAAACCACATCATTTCTTAGTGTCAAAAGAAACATAATGTATAGTATAGGAAAATCTATTCTCTCTTTTTTTTTTTTTTTTAATTGATCTTGGAGATTGTGTAATGCTTACTCTAAAACTATTTGTTTACACAGTAGTGATATTCTTTGTTTCTCTTTTCATCTTCGGATTCCTATCTAACGATCCGGGACGTAATCCGGGACGTGAAGAATAAAAAAGAAGATTTTTTTGTTCTCCTTTCATGATTTTGAAATATTTCTTAGAATTTTATCTATTTTACATCTTTAACTATTAATATAATATTTAATAATATAATTATTATAATATTTAATAATATAATATTGAATACTAATCAATTTCATATTTATTTATATTGAATAATAAAAAAATCAAACAAACAAAGAAAATCTATAAATTCAAGAGATAAAGAAAAAACCAAATCATCGACGGAAATGGAAAGAGAGGGATTCGAACCCTCGGTACGAAAATTTCGTACAACAGATTAGCAATCCGACGCTTTAGTCCACTCAGCCATCTCTCCCAAATTGAAAAAATAGAATTCCTATGTTCCATTATACAAACAAAAAAGAGAGATTGAAAAAGCTCCTCCTTTCTTTCTATTTCTTCTATTTTTATAGTTTTTCTATTTATTCTATATTAGGATATAAAATTCTATTTAAGATATCAAAAATATTTTATAAATAGATAAAATAGAAATCAATATATAAAATATATCAAATATATAAAATAAAATATATAAAATAGAATAAGAAATATTGTATAAATAGAAATGTATAAATTATAAATAGAAATGTATAAATATTAAATAGAATATAATTCTAATAAATAATAAAAAAATACCCTTTTTGTTTGTTCGAAGGGGTCGTGTTTTTTTTTTCTACAGCCCGGCCAAATCGGTACCTAGCCGGGCTTTTTTTTGTTCTCAGGAATCCCGTGAATCAAATTTATTTGATCTGAAAAAATACTTGTTATTGAAACAAGATCAAACATAAGAAAAACTTTTTTATTCCTATAGAGATAGAAGCAAAATGATAGAATATCAAAATGCCATTTCTTATTATTCTTTATTTTTTCCAGCAAAGTACCCGTACCTAAAAATGTAAAAAAAAAGCAAATACGAATAAAAAAAGAAAAGAATGGAGATTCTTTCACAAGGCATTTTATTTTTATGTTATGACGAAAATAATTTTGTCAAGATGTATTTGTCAAAACACCTTCAGCAAAACAAAAAAAGGACTCCTTTTTTCTTGATTTCATTAGGTCCCCTTTACGAAAGAAAACACGTCAAAACTATAATTTTCATGATTCTTTTATTATGATCCTTTTTTTGATTCCGACTGATTCCCCTGTTCGACAAAAGATCCGTTTATATACAATAATCGCATTGTAGCGGGTATAGTTTAGTGGTAAAAGTGTGATTCGTTCTATTGACCCCTTAATAGTTAAGGGGTCCCTCGTTTGATTCATATTCCGATCACAAACTTATTTCTTAAAAGGATTTAATCCTTTCCCTCTCAACGAACGATTCGAGGAAGAATATACATTATCGTAATTTGTATCCAAGAAGAATCAATTAGAAATTGAAAAAATGGAATTATGAAATTACGAAACATAAGTTTTTTGAATTGGATCACAATACTCACAATTTCTTGAGTATGAGTAAGGGATCCATGGATAAAGATATAGAAAGTTTATTTCTAATCGTAACTAAATCTTCAATTTTTTTATTTGTATATGAGAAATTGAAGCAAACTAGCTATTAAACGATTCCTTTAGTTTACTATAGACATCGACATAGGATATGTATTTTAGCTCGGTGGAAAAAAATGCTTTTCCTAAGGATTCTTTCAAATCGAAAAGAAATAGCGAACGAAGTAAGTAGAAAAAAAAATGGTTCTAATTTTTCCTCCTCTTCTATAGGGATCATCTAAAAAGCGGGATGTTTTGAATGCATTCAGAACGAAAGGCTGACATAGATGTTATGGGTAGAATTCATTTCATTTTGTTCACATCTTCTCCATTTGTTAAATTTATCTATCTCTCTCTATCTTGCATAAAGGAGCCGAATGAAACCAAAGTTTCACGTTCGGTTTTGAATTAGAGACGTTAAAAATGATGAATCAACGTCGACTATAACCCCTAGCCTTCCAAGCTAACGATGCGGGTTCGATTCCCG